AATACCGGTCATATGATATCTCATCAGATAATTGTATGTAATGTATAAGTATAAGGAAGGATAATTGTATAAGAAAGAAGGTAGATTATAGAAAAGAAAGTGTCTAAAAGGATGCAAAATTAAATAGGATTCTTTATTGGATCAGGGATCAGGAATCCCCTTTTTTATTTAGTATGTATAAAGGATCTTCCTATGTTATACTATTCAATTCTCGACGATTAATCGATTTGATAGATCAGCTATATTGTTATTCATAATATTGATACTATTCAGTATCATCATTATAGAATTTATACTATTGAATTTACAGGAGTCAAATTTATCATCTCTATGGGATTAGATCCCGAGTTATTGCGAAGCAAAAAAAAAACACAATGAGATTATGGAAGTCAATATTCTCGCATTTATTGCTACTGCACTGTTCATTCTAGTTCCTACTGCTTTTTTACTTATCATCTACGTAAAAACAGTCAGTCAAAATAATTAATTTGAATGAAATTTGAATTATTAGTTTAGTTCTTATCAATGATTGAAGAAATGAAAGAAAGGGATTCAAACTCCAAGTCTGAAATTAAGTGAAATGATCGGGCTGGAATCAGAAGTGTCTGAGATAGTGTGTAGAAAGAACTATATATAGTTCTTTCTACACACTATCTAGTATACTATTTCTTTATATTAATATATCTTTATATTAATATATATATTACATAGTAAAAGAAAGGTGAAATGCTTGACTTGATATGTGGATCGCTTAATGAAAGAAAGATCTAATTTGATTATGTGTAGGACCTCGACTTCCGCGGACAACTACTAGTTGCTTCCGGTAGAAAGTATGTATCGCCATAATAAGAGAATTACTTTCTCTTAGACTTAGAACAGTAAAAGTAAAGAAAAAAAAAACACACAGGGATTGGTTTTCTCATTGTAATATCCATAATTCTGGTAAAAGCCGGTTCATCAAAATAGAATATTTAGGAATAATTTGGTTGGAAGTGGAAGAAATTTCCTATCATGCGTAGATTTTATTTTCTAAATATAAATATAACTATGGTAATCATTCATTGTTTGATAGAATGGTTATTATTCATGACTGTATTCATTCCAGTATAATTTTGAAACAGAGACATTTTTGGAAGTCTTCGCAAAACGATTAATTAAACAATTGATACAATTCGATTACTCAATTAGTAGTACCCCTAGAGTCCACTCCTCCCCCATACTACGAGTGAAAGGGAAAATGTAAAGACTACCATTAAAGCAGCCCAAGCGAGACTTACTATATCCATGTAAATTATGTCCCCTATCTCTATCAAGGAATTATTCCATTATTGATCAATAATCATAGTGGAATCAATGGCGCAGAGTCAAAATAGAATTCTGACTTAAGGCGATTGATGAACCAATCCAATGAACCCAATCATAACAAATCCTATCTTATTGGATTTCTGGTAGAATCGGGAAGCATTAAGCACAAATACGATACACACACCCTTTCTTAGGAAATATCAAAGGAATGCCTCTAATGTAAGATGTAGGAATAGTAAGACCTATTGTTTTGTTACCTTTCTTTCATAAACAAAAGAAAAGGCATACAAATATACCATCAAGATAGATAACTATCTATTTTCTCAGATACCTATATTTTATTTCCGATTTTTTATAAGTCTTATTGTCTTTCTGTGAAAGAATCAGGAAACGCCACTACCGCTATTACATACATTCTTTTTTTTTGTAATCCCCCGGCAAATACAATTTTTGGTTTTTCAACGTTTTAGTTTTACTCTATAAGAATAAGAGCCGACCAACCATTCACATTGAATGTCTGAGCACTCAGAGCCTCTCGTGAGTCTGGATATCTTCAGTTCAGTCCTTTCAAAACTTCCTATAAATGGATTTCCTATCGTCCTATCCAATCGAATTCCAGACAGAGTTAGTAGACACTACCTTAGTATAGGTAGTGTAAGATAATTAGGAAGTCTTCATCGTCTTTCGTATAATCTCCTCTTCAATCCTAGGAACAAAAAAGGAGTGTCCTTTAGAAACCCTCAGATTGCGGAACAAGAATTCGTCGATTAAATCAGCAGGATAATAAATCCCAATTTGTTCATCAGGCGACACCCGGATTTGAACTGGGGATAAAGGATTTGCAGTCCCCCGCCTTACCACTTGGCCATGCCGCCAAATTCGATCAAAAATGGATAAAAATTTTATCTATATTCTATCTATATTCTATTATATATATTCTATTACTAATACTATTACTATACTAATTACTATAATAATTAATAATTAGTCATTTTTTTTTTTTATTCAAAGAAAATGGGTAATGGTTCCTGCCCTGAATTTTTCAGTCGGAAATCTATTTTTGATTTTCTTTGAATTAGTGAACGATTCTTAAATTTGTATCTCAAATCGTATTTCCTTAATGGCATAAAGAAAATTGATTTACGACTAATCAATTCTTTTTAAAAAAGAATTGAAATCCTTTTCAATCTCAATTATAACAACATATATGTGTATATGTAAACCCCAGAACAAAAATTGTTACACAGAACAGATAGATACCGAGTTGAGTCTCTCTTATGCACATATACCTGTAGAGAATTATCGTGCTTCAATTTGTCATTGAATATCTTCTCTAATGAATAGAAAAGCGGATGAAATCGTGAATCCATTTATTTTTTTGGTACCCAATCTGATCGTAATATCATAATAATAGGCAGAAATTGGATCAATTTTGATATTCTATATAAGACTCTATAAGTGTAATGTGAGTGGCAGATTTTTTTTTGGGGGGGGGTGTTTTATCAATTCATTTCTATTTGTACCTGTCGCAAATTCTAACTTGTGCCGAAAATTATCTTCATTCCTCCATCTTGTCTCCGTTCATACATATAAAATATAGATATGGAGTTGGCTCAAATTTCATGTGATTCAGTAAACATAATATACATTCCATCATTGCTAGATCGATCCGGATGGTTAGTTCGATGAAGAGTGAGCCAATACTACAATAATGGGATTTATTCTATAAAGAGGAAACTTAAGATTAAGATGCTCCGTAATAGAAATGAGGGAATGTCCACAATACCTGGATTTAGTCAGATCCAATTTGAGGGATTTTGTAGGTTCATTAATCAAGGCTTGACGGAAGAATTGGATAAGTTTCCAAAAATTGAAGATACAGATCAAGAAATTGAATTTAAATTATTTGTGGAACGATATCAATTGGTAGAACCCTTGATAAAAGAAAGAGATGCTGTGTCTGAATCACTCACATATTCTTCTGAATTATATGTCCCCGCGGGATTAATTTGGAAAAGCGGTAGAGATATGCAAGAACAAACCGTTTTTATTGGAAACATTCCTCTAATGAATTCCCTGGGAACTTTTATAGTAAATGGAATATACAGAATTGTAATCAATCAAATATTGCAAAGCCCCGGTATTTACTACCGTTCAGAATTGGACCATAAAGAAATTTCTGTCTATACCAGTACTATAATATCAGATTGGGGAGGAAGATTAGAATTAGAAATTGATGGAAAAGAAAGGATATGGGCCCGTGTGAGTAGGAAACAAAAAATATCTATTCTAGTTCTATCATCAGCTATGGGTTCGAATCTAAGAGAAATTCTAGATAATGTTTGTTACCCTGAGGTTTTCTTGTCTTTCCCGAATGATAACGAGAAAAACACGATTGGTTCAAAAGAAAATGCTATTTTGGAGTTTTATCAACAATTTGCTTGTGTAGATGGGGATCCAGTATTTTCTGAGTCCTTATGTAAGGAATTACAAAATAAATTTTTTCAACAAAGGTGTGAATTAGGAAAGATTGGTCGACGAAATATGAATCGGAGACTAAATCTTGATATACCTCAAAACAATACATTTTTGTTACCGCGAGATGTATTGGCTGCTACGGATCATTTGATCGGAATGAAATTTGGAATGGGCACACTTGACGATATGAATCACTTAAAAAATAAACGTATTCGTTCTGTAGCAGATCTGTTACAGGATCAATTCGGATTGGCTCTTGTTCGTTTAGAAAATGCGGTTCAAAGAACTATATGTGGAGCAATCAGACATAAATTGATACCGACTCCTGAAAATTTGGTAACTTCAACCTCATTAACAACCACTTTTGAATCGTTTTTTGGCCTACACCCCTTATCTCAAGTTTTTGATCGAACTAATCCATTGACACAAACCGTTCATGGGCGAAAGTTGAGTTATTTGGGTCCTGGAGGATTGACAGGACGAACTGCTAGTTTTCGGATACGAGATATACATCCGAGCCACTATGGGCGTATTTGCCCAATTGACACGTCCGAAGGAATCAATGTTGGTCTTATTGGATCCTTAGCAATTCATGTGAGAATTGGTCATTGGGGATCTATAGATAGTCCGTTTTATGAAATATCTGATAAATCAAAAGAGACGCAGATGATTTATTTATCACCAAGTAGAGATGAATATTATATGATAGCAGCAGGAAATTCTTTGGCCTTGAATCGGGGTATTCAGGAAGAACAGGTTGTTCCAGCTCGATATCGTCAAGAATTCCTAAGTATTGCATGGGAACAGATTCATCTTAGAAGCATTTTTCCCTTCCAATATTTTTCTATTGGAGCTTCCCTTATTCCTTTTATCGAGCATAATGATGCAAATCGGGCTTTAATGAGTTCTAATATGCAGCGCCAAGCAGTTCCGCTTTCTCGGTCCGAGAAGTGCATTGTTGGGACTGGGCTGGAACGCCAAACGGCTCTAGATTCAGGGCTTTCAGTTATAGCCGAACACGAGGGAAAGATCATTTATACGGATACTCACAAGATTGTTTTCTCAAGTAATGGTGACACTATAAACATTCCATTAGTTATGTATCAATGTTCTAACAAAAACACTTGTATGCATCAAAAACCTAAGGTTCAACGAGGTAAATACATTAAAAAGGGACAAATTTTAGCGGACGGTGCGGCTACGGTTAGCGGGGAACTCGCCTTAGGAAAAAACGTATTAGTAGCTCATATGCCATGGGAAGGTTACAATTCTGAAGACGCAGTACTAATTAGCGAACGTCTGGTATATGAAGATATTTATACTTCTTTTCACATCCGAAAATATGAAATTAAGACTCATGTGACAAGCCAAGGTCCTGAAAGAATCACTAAAGAAATACCGCATTTAGAGGCTCATTTACTCCGCAATTTAGACAGAAATGGAATTGTGATGCTGGGATCTTGGATAGAAGCAGGTGATATTTTAGTAGGTAAATTAACGCCTCAAACAGCGAACGAATCCTCGTATGCCCCCGAGGATAGATTATTACGAGCCATACTTGGCATTCAGGTATCCACGGCAAAAGAAACTTCTTTAAAACTACCTATAAGTGTAGGTGGAAGGGGTCGCGTTATTGATGTGAGATGGATCCAGAAAAAGAAAAAAGGGGATTCTAGTCATAATTCAGAAATAATTCGTGTATATATTTCACAGAAACGTGAAATCAAAGTAGGTGATAAAGTCGCTGGAAGACATGGGAATAAAGGTATCATTTCTAAAATTTTGCCTAGACAAGATATGCCCTATTTGCAAGATGGAACAACTGTTGATATGGTCTTCAACCCATTAGGAGTACCCTCACGAATGAATGTGGGACAGATATTTGAATGCTCACTCGGGTTAGCTGGGGATCTTCTAAAGAGACATTATAGAATAGCACCTTTTGATGAGAGATATGAGCAAGATTCGTCGAGAAAACTAGTGTTTCCTGAATTATATGAAGCCAGTAAACAAACAAAAAATCCATGGGTATTTGAACCCGAGTATCCGGGAAAAAGCAGAATATTTGATGGAAGAACAGGAGATCCTTTTGAACAGCCTGTTCTAATAGGAAAGTCCTATATCCTGAAATTAATTCATCAAGTTGATGATAAAATCCATGGGCGTTCCAGTGGACATTACACACTTGTTACACAACAACCCCTTAGAGGAAGGGCCAAGCAAGGAGGACAACGAGTAGGAGAAATGGAAGTTTGGGCTCTAGAGGGATTTGGTGTTGCTCATATTTTACAAGAGATGCTTACTTATAAATCTGATCATATTAGAACTCGTCAAGAAGTACTTGGTGCTACGATCATTGGAGGAACACTACCTAACCCAGAGGATGCTCCAGAATCTTTTCGATTGCTCGTTCGAGAACTACGGTCTTTGGCTCTGGAACTGAATCATTTCCTTGTATCTGAGAAGAATTTCCAGATCAATAGGAAGGAAGCTTGATCTGAATGAATCAGAATTTCTATTCTATGATCGATCGGTATAAACATCAACAACTTCGAATTGGACCAGTTTCTCCTCAACAAATAAAGGCTTGGGCCAACAAAATCCTACCTAATGGAGAGATAGTTGGAGAGGTGACAAAACCCTATACTTTTCATTACAAAACCAATAAACCGGAAAGAGATGGATTGTTTTGTGAAAGAATCTCTGGACCTATAAAAAGTGGAATTTGTGCTTGTGGAAATTATAGAGTAATCAGGGCTGAAAAAGAAGACCCGAAATTTTGTGAACAATGTGGGGTGGAATTTGTGGATTCTCGGATACGAAGATATCAAATGGGATACATCAAACTCGCATGTCCAGTGACTCATGTGTGGTATTTGAAACGTCTTCCTAGTTATATTGCGAATCTTTTAGATAAACCTCTTAAGGAATTAGAAGGCCTAGTATACTGCGATGTGTGATTTGATCGAAATTTTCATTTTACAGATTCATAATAAGAAACTGTCATCCCATTCAATCTGATTGGGATGCCCCCGATTCTGACATGTGTCTTTGGAGGAGTAACATGAAGCTCAGAATTATGGGCGTATTCAATACTTCCAAATGGAAGGGGTATTGATCCATGGCCGATTCCGTAAGAGATAAATAGGAATTGCTCGTTATACCTCGTGAAAAAAAAGACCAATTCTACGAATTGGCTATTCCGTTTCTTTTAGAGAGAAGTTCTGTTCAAGCAAACAAATATGGCATGGTGACAGGAGTCTATCTATCGCATATATGCTTCAAGGGGCATTACGGCATAACCATCGAGGTGAGTGGGGGCCTAAAAGATCGAATGGAACGATATATAGACAAGTAAATCCCTTATGAATCCCAAAATATTCCTTTAAGAGGATTCATTATTTGAGGGGAAGTAGACTACTCAATAATTTCACATTTCCATTTGAAAGTAATTCAGAAAGTTGTTAAAGTCAAAAAAGAATGAATCAATGAAAGATTGGTCCTTACTGGGAACTTGAGTAAGGAGTAGCTTTTTGTAGGGTTTTTTTGAACAAAGTTTAAAAATAAGAACCCCTTTCTTTATTTGGTATAACTACTTTAGCCGGATGAGAGGAAACCTTCACGTCCGATTTTTTAGGGGGGAATCCCATTCGATGGGAACCTATCTCGATTTTTCTTTTGCTAGGCCCGTAGTAAAAAAACCTACTTTCTTACGAT